ATCATTTCCTATTTGATCCCTTTGAATTCCATATTCGAAGTTGCGATCGGATCTATTCATTAAAAAGAATCGATTCGATACATTTCTTATGTACCCATAGGTGCTATATTGGATTTGAATCAGATTTCGGATCAATCTATATTGATTGACTGCCTCCATGATGTTGTTGCTAGCAAATACCGCTGTTTTTAGTTTGGGATCTTCCAAATCATTCCCGCAGTAGATCCGGACCGATTTTTTTATGATCCTTCGAGAAAAAGATTCATTCTCCTCATAAAAAAGAGGAGGTAGAACCAATAAAGATTTCTTTTTCGATTCATCTCTGGAGTTGAATACCTCATTCAAGAATTTTTTTTGATCCAACCCGTAGGAATCAATAGAAAAGGAAAATCCCCTATGATACACCAGATCCGGCTCGGTTATTGATAGAGTGAATAGATCCGCCATTTCTGGGAATCTCTCTTCTGATTCAAAAAAATCGTGGCGTAACGCGTATCCCCCTTTGTTCCGGTCATGGAATAGATGAAAGAAATCAAAAAATGGATTTTTGTTCAAGAATGAAATCTTATTGGAACTGTCCGGTTCATCCTTCGGAACCATATCACATCCCGGATCTGGTTCCGAAGGATGAATTGAGACGGTATTTTGTAAATACGTAATTATCTTGAATATATCAACCATTTCTTTATTTTCCGCTCGCCTGGAAGGGACAAAAGAAACATCTTGTTTTTTCTTCAACAATTTAGGATCTCTAGTGGACCTCTCAGTAGGATTCGAACCCAGATGAAGTTCTGACCATCTGTCAGAGAAAAAAGAACGAATTGATCTTGTAGGATTCCCAATAAATTCTTCGATTTCTTCCGGAAGCAGATGATTATTCATCCGCTTCTCAGGTTCCGTGAATAGCCAGGACATGGAGGAAGATCCAAAAAGGCATTTCGGGAATCGATCTGATTCTATCTCTGTTCGTTCCGTTTGAAGAAAGGAAGGATCCCAAAGAATCGATCTCTCTTTTAGTTGCTGAATCTCTGTTTGATCGATCGATGTGTGATATTCTGAATTCTCATTTCTAACGGAATCGAAATGATCTCTGGATTGATAAGAAGAAGATCCTTTCCATTGGCTAGAATCCGTTACTTGAACGAAAATAGATCTTGTGGAATCATATTGAATATTTGACAATACATTCCGTACCTTGCTAAAAAACCGATCCTTGTTTACCAACCACACATTGTCTAACCAAATCCAATTCTCTCTCGAGACGTTCCTCAAAAAATCCGATTCGTGCTGATTCTTCCCCCAACTAACGAAGAGATCTTGGCGGAATTGCCACATATGAAATTGAGCACAATTTTGCAAAGAAATACCCCACTTGTTTCTCGAGAAGAGATGGGAAACATGCTCGATATCATTGGATTGCATAGTTGCCCCAGCTCCTTGTTGTTTGAAGAAACTCTCCCCCTGAATTTGAATTGGTCTTTTTTCACGAAAAGCAGACATGAGATAACAAATCAAGTCTTTCCCTAAGATTTCGAATAGCTGTCCCGAATTCAAGTTGATTATGTTTCGTTTCTTCCTCGGAGAAAGACGATCAAACAATTCCCAATCAGGGTCCTTGCGGATCGGATCATCCGTATAGGATAAAAAAAGAAACTCCAGATATTTGCTATCTTTCTCTTTGAATGAAATCTCAATTCCAGCTACGGTTTCATTAGATATCTGACAACTAGAATCCCTCTTTTTTCCGATCCGGTTCCTCCACCACCGCGAACCCCGGTTAGATTCAGGCATGATACACTTTTTCTTTATTGGGAGAACCCAAGTACTCTCTTGCGGATCCATGAAACAACTCTCAGAAATCTTTTTCCCTTTTGGAAGATACAGGAGCGAAACAATCAACCTATTTCTATTGGAAGACCAAAAAGATTCTTCCAATGTCTCATTTCTGGGTCCAATGGAATTCATAGGTATAGGAAGAAGCCCCATCAAATAGAGATTTTTTCTTTCGACCATCTTTCGATTGTTAATACGAGATATAAGGACCACTACTACAAGCAGTACTACACCTTTGATCGTGAAATATCGATTGCTTGTTGCACCCTGTGAATCACGTGAATCACGTGAAAGTAGGATACTCCAAATTCGGGGGTCAAAGAGTTTCATAAAACGTTCTTGGTGGAAAAAAATGTGAGTGAAAGATCCCACTGAATCGAATTTGATCCATGAATCTAAGAAATAGTGAGAATTCTTGATCTCTCTCAATATCTCTCTCAATTCGAATATCCAGGATTTGAATTGATGTCGTTTCATTGATTCCTCCTAAAGATTTCATTTCAATTGGAATTTGGTTATTCACGATGTACGATGATCCCTGTTAAGCATCCATGGCTGAATGGTTAAAGCGCCCAACTCATAATTGGCAAATTCGTAGGTTCAATTCCTGCTGGATGCACGCCAATGGGAACATTAAATAAGTCTGGCTCTGTATCAATGGAATCTC